TTTTTTACCCAAAAGTTGTGAACTAAAGAATTTGTGTTTAACTCGATCATTATTTACCGAAGGGTTCGAAATATATCCTTTTTTGCTAGAAAGAGAATGAACGTTTATTTGATCTTGATCCTTGTGTAGCGAAAAGGAGACTCTGCGGTATCTGCACAAACTTCCTGATAATATCCATAAATGGCTTGTTTTTGGTAAGAGATGGACATTACTATATGTAAATTCAGGTGCATGATAGACATCAGTACTCCAGTGCATTTCCCCTTCTGAGTCGGAATAAATATGTTTTCGAACCCTCTCTTTCAAATTCAAAGTGTATGTTCCCGCGCGAATTTCAGCAATAACTTGTTCTGATTCCACATATTGATTATTTTGAACTAAAAGCAAACTCTTTGGCGGAATAGTCACATTATGTATAATATCTTGACTCTCAATAGTTACATACAAATCTATATAACATAGAAAAGCCGGATGCCCGTGACGTGTACGTGTGGGATGAACCAAATCCTCATTAAATTGAATTTTTCCGTTAGAGGGGGCTCGTACGTGTTCTGCAATACCCCCCGTAAATACTCCACCGGTATGAAACGTTCTTAATGTTAGTTGAGTACCTGGCTCTCCAATAGATTGACCCGCAATAATACCTACGGCTTCCCCCAATTCAACCAGATCGCCATGAGTAGGACTCCGACCATAACATAATCGACAGATCCAAGACGTACTCCTACAAGTAAAAGGAGTTCGAATATGTATTGGTTGTGTTCGGAAAGTTATGAATCGATTGACAAGGCCAACTCCAATGTCTTGATTGCGAATGGCAATGCATCGCGGGCCCTTATATATATTGTCTGCTAATACACGACCAATTAATGTTTGCAGAAAAAATCTTTCCGGCATCATCCCATTTCGAGAACTTACAGAAACCCCTCGGATGGTGCCACAATTTGTTCTACGTACAACAATGTGTTGAACTACTTCAACAAGTCTACGTGTAAGATATCCAGCATCTGATGTTCGTACAGCAGTATCCACAACTCCTTTTCGGGCTCCATAGCAAGAAATTATATATTCCGTTAAAGACAGTCCTTCGCGTAAATTGCTTTGAATAGGTAAATCGATCATTTGACCTTGTGGATCCGACATTAATCCTCTCATACCTACTAATTGGTGTACTTGAGATGCATTTCCCCGAGCTCCTGAAAAAGACATTATATGGACTGGATTAAAGGGCTCTGTCATCCTAAAATTAGGATTCATTTCTTGTCGCAAATATTCACTTGTAGCATACCATATCTCAATAGATTGGCGTAATTTTTCTACCGCATGTACATTTCCATAATGATGGTGTTTTTCCAAAACTAAACTTTGTTGTTCAGCATCTTGGACTAGCCATCTCTTAGAAGGTATTGTTAAAAGATCATCAATTCCTAATGAAATGGATGTGGCAGTGGCTTGCTGGAAACCAAGAGTCTTTACTTGATCCAGAATGTGTGATGTATATGCCATTCCAAAATGATCTATTAATCTGCTAATAAGTCGTTTAATGGTAGTTCCATCTATCACTTTATTGTGAAAGACCTGATTTGCCTGCTCGGCCATAAGTACCTCCATATTCCGCTAAGTAGGATTTGACAATGGATTTGAGTCAATGATTGGAAAACTTCCTTTTCTCGATCGGGATTCGCGTAGAAATTCAGGAACTAGAGCCCTAATTGACCCGAAAAAATCTAAATTCACAATTACTTAGCTTAAATCCCTATCATCTATAATTAGATTAGGTATCATTTGAGCAGGCTTGACAAAACCCTTGTATAGCTTCTTCGATTTCTCGATAAAAAGAAATATGACCAACAGTAGTTCGAATGTATATACAAAGAATTTCTTTTTTTACACTTCTTACTATTAGATAGTGTCCATAAATCTCATGATAGGTACCCAAAGGCTCATAATGAACTTCGATGGGAGCTTCTCTTGAAGCAATAACACGTTGATCTAGTTTCCATCGGAGCCACAAAGGACTATCTAAATTGATTCTTTTCTGCCGATAAGCTCCAATTGCATCATAGGAAGTACAAAAGAAGGGTTCCTTCGTATACTTATCGTTATTATCGTAAATTCTTTCATTTTGAGAATTTCTGCAATTCCATGGATTATACCGATTTGCACAAATACCTCGACGATTCCCACTTGTTAATAGATAAAGTCCAATAAGCATATCCTGAGTTGGTACGGAAATGGGATCTCCAATAGCTGGAGACAAGAGATTCATATGAGAAAACATAAGTAAACGCGCTTCTGCTTGAGCCTCTAATGATAAAGGTACATGAACAGCCATTTGATCCCCATCAAAGTCTGCATTGAATCCCTTACAAACTAATGGATGTAAACAAATAGCACGCCCTTCCACTAAAATGGGTTGGAATGCCTGTATGCCTAATCTATGTAAAGTGGGCGCTCTATTCAGCAATACAGGATGACCCTGCATAACTTCCTGAAGTAT